CTGGCCCCTTCCCCTGTTACCACCTACGTATATTGGGTATTTTAAGAAGTGAACATCTTTATTAGTCGCGGGATCCGGGGAAAGAATAGGAAAAGTGATTTCACTATATTTCTTACCAGGAACAGGCCCTATCACAAGAATATTTTTTTTAGTGGGGCCGTAATTCTGAAAAGATAGATTGCCTATCTTTTCTTTCATCTCGGGAGAAATACGACTGGGGGGGGCTAATTCAAACCCTTCCGGTAAAATAAGAACGGCCCCTACATTCAACCCCCCCTTTTTACCATTAGCAAGAACTTGTTTCAGTTGCATATCATAAGGAATTCTAACAACTGCTTCAAACACAGTATCAGGAAGTACCGCTTGCGGAACCTCAATATCCACAGGTTTATTAGCTAAATGGCAATTGGCGCATACAATACGACCAGTGGCTTCTCGTGGATTTTCAAAACCCTGCTGCGCAAAAATGGGATATGCATTTGAAATGGAGGCCCGAGTTATTATATATATCAGGAGTGATACGGAAATGAATCGAGTAATCTCTTCCTTTATCGAAGAAAAAGTATTTCTAATTTGCATGGTCCAATCGTTGATCCCGAAAGTTTCTACAATAAAATTGGGTAGGTCGCTAGTATAGTTCCCTACCCACGATTTTGCTATTTACTGAAATAATTTTACTGGAATAAATCCTCTGAATGGGTAGAAAGAGTAAGGTAAGTACGACCTGGAATGCTTTGCTTAGGTACAAAGTAAGAAATTAGGTACAAAGTAAGAAACATTCTAATTGACTCGTTTTTCAGTCATTCATTGAATGATAAATCACTACAAGTGACGGAGATACACGATTTAAATAAAGGAAAATCCAATATTTGAAAATTGTATCTAGAATGACTGGAAAAGTGGAAACAAGACCAGATATAATTTGATCATTATGAAAAAATCCAAAATCATTATAGACATAGCCAATCATTAGTTCCCAACCGTGGGGCGAATGGAATCCGATACATAAATCAGTTACTAAAAGAATGGAAAAGGCTTTTATTGTGTCGCTTAAATTATATAGGAATTCTTGAACCCAAGAATTAAGAAAAACAAGTTCTTCATTACCCAGAATAGAATAAGCACTTAGAATAACGAAACAGATTAGATTTGTCGAGAAGTGCAAAATTGTATGGATATGATCCTCATCGTGTATCTTGATCAATTGGATTGTTTCTTTGTGGAGCCCCATACGAAACTTTTGTAGATGTCTTTCCGGGAATTCCTTTACCATTTCATCCAAGAGAAATAGCTCCTCTAATTCTATGAATTTTTCTAGAATACTCTTTTCTTGAATATCGTTCAAAAAAGTTTCGGATTTCCTAGTATTCCACCAATTAGTAACCCAAGATTCTAGACTTTTATTAAACGAGAGAGTGATCCACCGGGGCAAAAAGACTACAAATACTATAAATGAAAGATATCGAAGGGGAATAGATGCGCTCTTTTTTGTCATTTTTTCATCTGTGAATTGTCACCTCATTCGTTGACTCTATGCGATCTAATATTTCTATCAAGCATAAGTTGTATCGCGCCTATTAATTATTAATTTATTAATCGAGCCCCCATTTTTTTAGTTGTGATTCAGAGGTTAGTCCTTGAATCTAGTGTAGAAAAAATACAGAAATAGAAGAAGAATCCACTTTGAATTCGAATTCAAATAAAGAAATAATAAAAAAATAGATTGTTTCCAGATATCTTAATTGATCAAATATTCGAAGTAATTACTCCCCTTTGATGAATGCCCGAAAGATTCAAATAAAGATTCAATAATGAATCTTTTTCGGATTTCGAAATGAAAGAACTTCCTGTTTATTAAAAAAGAAAATATCAAATATTTCGAAAAAAAAAATTGACAGACAAAAACAAAAAAAGGTTTCGTGTTATATTATGGCCGCCACGTACACGTTTGCCTTGCTTTGGCCCCACGAGGCGTTCTGAAGAAACTTTAATTAAGTAAGTTATGCTTATAAATTAAGTAAGTTATGCTTATAGAAAAAAAAAAAAAGGATTCTTAGGGGTTTTCCTCTTGCTGAGAAAGCATTTATTTTGCAGTTTCTTTTTTTTTTTCAAAATACTTCAATTGGTACACGCAAGAAATAGGCCAATTCCGCAGCCTTTTGCTCAATTTCCCGTGGAGTCAAATTCTCATCAGTACGAGTCAAGGGAACGTCTCCCAGGCCTCTGATTTCCATATAAAGGACACGACGAGCATAAATACCCTCTTTTACTTCTATTCTGATGGACTGAATATCTTTCATAAGGAATCGTAAAAAGATGCGGCGATTTTTTCCAGGAAATCCCCAACGAAAAATGCACACTATTCCTTCTTTTCTATCAAATCGATCATAACCGCTACCTACATTCCATGTAATTGTGCACCACAAATAGGAACTAATAAAGAGACCCGCGATCCCATAGAAAGACATTACGATCCCTTGTGGGAAAAAAAGGATTTGTTGAGACGGAAAGAAGGATATCAAATTCTTATCAAGATAACTAGAAATTCCAACCAATAAGAATCCTAATGAACCGAAAAAAAGGATAACTGCCCAGCAGAAATTACTTGTTTTGCGAGATCCCGCTATAAATTCTATCCATATATATTCTGATCGCCAACTCATACATAGTAGATCCAGTTGCATTTTATGGAATAACAAAAAAAATTTCACTTTCTTTTTTTTTTTCCGAAGTAACTCTCATCAACTAGTACTATTCTGATGTGAACTTTTAGTAGTAATTAATCGAATTGGTTAGATATAATAAAATAAAAGCATCCCCTTCATATGATTCCCTATCAATAGCTACATACATATGGATAGATTTACTTTAATTTCAGACATGAGTTCGGATCCCAGCCTATTTTTTTTTTATTGCTAGAATTTGTCTGTCCATATATCATGTTTACGCATGTATAAGATCTTTTTCATTTATGTTCGGAGAAAGCCACCTGTTATTCTTTCTACTAAATGGATATCCTTGTTGGCTAAGTCTTGAAAAAAAAAACTAGATGAGATTTGACCACATCAGATTTAAAAAATCTTTTTTTTTTGAACATGAAGAGATAAAGAGGCCATTGCAATTGCCGGAAATACTAGGCCCACTAAAGGCACAAAAAAGGAGGGTAAGTTGTTGAGAATTGTCATAGAATGGGGTACCTCAGTTTAATATTTGTACCTGTTATTGTTATAAGGATATCTTATAATAATTATAATTCATATTATAATTCGTATATTAGTATACTAAGTATATCGAAGTGAGTATATATAATAAGTGCAAGCAATGTCGAACTAAATAAACGGACTTATTCATCTTTCTACATGAAATAGATGTATGTATGATAATCCACTTTCTTTATTATTCTTACTTCTTTTATTTTTATTCTTATATTGTTCTTATCTTCTTCTTATCTTCTTCTTCTAATTTCTTTTTTAATAAAAAAAGAGTCTCTTAAAAATTTTTAAATCCCCGAAAGATTCGTTAGAATCCGACCCAAGAGCAGGAATTCTTATAAAAAGGGGACGTCTTGGGAGATATAGAAAGATGCAAGATTCTATATTTTCTATATTTGAAATATATACATATAGAAGAGGCGAACAGAACACGAAATTCGTTTTATTTGCCTTGCCTCCTAATTCGAAGGAACAATTCGCTGTTTATGTTGTTGTTTTTTTACCGATATTACTAATCAGCAATATCGGTAAAAAAACAACAATTATCCGCATGATTCTTTCTACAATTAAATCTTATGTCACCAAATATAAATTCATTTTTTCGGTTTTTTATTTTGATTCTGATAAACTAACTAACTAGTTGTTCGCCACAAAAAAAGGGTTGAACTCAAGACTCTACTTGATTGAATTTTTATTGAAAGGAAAAAAGGCGTGGAGCTGAAATAGCTCACTCAGAACACCTTTTAAAGGGTTACGTGGTACGATTGGATCGAATAAGCCCTTATGGAATAAATATTCAGCCACTTGTGAACCTTCAGGTACTGTCTTATTCAATGTTTGTTCAATTACTCTTTTACCCGCAAATGCAATATAGGCATTAGGTTCGGCAATAATGATATCCCCCAACATACCAAAACTAGCTGTTACTCCACCAGTAGTAGGAGATGTAAGAATTGATACATAAAATAACTTTTTATTTGATTGATAATCATATAAAGCAGAAGATATTTTAGCCATTTGCATCAAGCTCAAACTTCCTTCTTGCATGCGTGCCCCTCCGGAAGCACACAGTAGAATAAGAGGTAAAAGTTTATTGGTAGCATACTCGATCAAACGGGTGATTTTCTCGCCTACTACGGATCCCATACTACCCCCCATAAACTGAAAATCCATAACCCCAATTGCGACGGGAATCCCGTTTAGTTGACCTGTACCTGTTTGAACAGCCTCTGTTAATCCTGTTTTTTTTTGATAAGAATCAATACGATCTTTATAAGGTTCCTCTTCTGAATGAAATTCAATGGGATCCAGAGAAACCATGCCGTCATCCATCGGATCCCAAGTACCTGGATCAACCGAAAGTTCGATTCTATCTGAACTACTTATTTTCAAATAATACCCGCATTGTTCACAAATATTCATTTTTGACTTCAAAAATTTCTTATAATTTAATCCATAACAATTTTCACATTGAACCCACAAATGCCTGTATTTTTGAGTTACATCAAGATTATTCGAACTTTTTCTTATAGTTAAATCACTACCATTCGTACTAGTTTTTATATTGGAACTTTTGCTTTCACTACTATTTCTACTTTCACCACAAATGGAATTATAAATGTAACTGTCACTGTAATTGGTACTACTACTTAAAATGTGACTATCAATACAGATTTGAGACTGAAGATAAGAGTCAACGAAATTATTAATGTGATTATTCCAACTCGATTTAGTATTATAGATGGAAGGATCATAGTCGGGATCGTCACTTTTAGATCCATTATTCCT